AATAAAAGGCAGAATTAAGACAAATGCAGATCAAACTAAAGATATTAAGCATAACAGGCGTTTTGTTCTTGGAGATAATTGCATTTTGATTGAGTTAATGATATAAGGAAAAATGAAGTAAAGTAAGGTAGACAAAAATCCTTCTTTTTCTTTGAACCCACCCAATCAAAAATTCCCCAATTCTCAAACAAAGGAGAATAGAAGAAATAATACTTTCATAGAATATCTTAATTAAATTATATGTAATGATCAATGAATTTGTCTGAATTCTATATCTACACGCGTAAAAATCCTAGCAAGAATCTAATCTATTCTATAAATATTTTATATATAAAATTGCCCTGTAATTGACCAACACCCCATAAGAATAATATTCTTTATTAGTGTAGAATGGAAATATAGATGGGGCGTGGCCAAGTGGTAAGGCAACGGGTTTTGGTCCCGGTATTCGGAGGTTCGAATCCTTTCGTCCCAGGTAGATACATTGTAGCAGAGTAAAAGTTTATTTTTAAAATAACGTTATGTTTAAATGCCTAATATTGAATAGAATGTCATTCTTGTTTCTTTTAGAATTTTGAATGATTCTTTTATGAATCATATCCTTGTTTTTCACAACATACAGATATTCCTAAATAGATTTGATCAAGATATGATGGTAACAAAAGAGTCTATATCTTATTCTTTATACATTAAAATTAAACTTAAATGGGGTAGCCAAATTATTAGGATCTCTTTATTCTAAACAATAGGGGTTATTACATTCAATTAATTAATTAATGGGATTAAGTTTCGTAAGACAAGACTGGGTTTGGGTAAACTAAAAAATTAGGAGCAAGCGCCTAATTTTGACTTGTTTGTCTTTGTCCCTAGAGAGTATCCTTTCTCCAAAAAGGGATCCCTTTTGTTTTTGTTCTGATTCAGCATTCCCAGAGAGTCGTGGGATAGATAGTTCTTAATTAGTAACAGTAACAGAAGGTCTTGATTTAAATATTAAATATATGTCTATCTGTGTATGTCCGAATTTCATTAACAACGAATCAAGTTACATATGTAACGGATCCATAATAAAGACTGTAGTTCAGTCTATCTGATAGGTACGAAAAACCCCTAGCTCGTTCATCTTATATTATTATATTATTACTAAAATTCGAATCGAAAGAACAAGTACTTAAATCTTCTCTTCGATCGGTCTTTTTTATCTATCTCACATAAAAAAAGAAAACTGGGTTTTTTGTTCAATCCATTTATCTTCTTTAAATTGTTGATGGTTTAATTCGAAAAGAAACAGATATTTTTATTTTTTTAATAAAAAGTAACGTTAAAGTGTTGCATTCATACAATAACATACAATAATAGGTGGGGTCTTGCTAAGATTGCTTCAAAAAAATTTTTGCCATCTTTGTCTAGAAGAATTTGTATAGAAGAAAAAAGGGTCTAGATTAATATGTTTATGTATCGACGGAACCAATGACTATTCATGATTCCATAATTGAATCAATTCCATATGGGTTCCAAATTAGAGGAATTTTTTGTTATGGTAAAACTTCGTTTGAAACGCTGTGGTAGAAAGCAACGTGCGACTTGAAGGACACGATCCGGTGTGGATTTTTATTCTTACATCCGCCATCTTTTCTATGAATGAAGGTGCTCTTGACCCGACATCTGTTCTGTTTTCACTAGAATACTTTTTTTGTTAGGTTGTAATGAATATAGTACATGATGGAGCTCGGGTAGAAAGTATGGATTTATCTTTCAGGGGGCAAGAATCTAGGGTTAATACCAATCAATAAATTGGAACAACTTCGTAAGTATATCATATATATCAATATAGAAATTGAAAGGATCCTATTTTTAATTCAAAAGTAAAATTTGTTGAAATTGATAAAAGTCTTTCGATTCAAAGTGTATCGCGCGGGAATCGAGCGTTTATATGGTTCTTTGATAGAAAGAAATCACAAAAGGGGTATGTTGCTGCCATTTTGTAAGGATTAAGAAGCACCGAAGTAATGTCTAAACCCACTGATTTAAAACAAAGAAAAAGGATCTCAAAACAAGGAAACACCGTTTTTTGAATTGTCTCAATAACTGGATAATAATAAAGATAAAGATTAAATGAGACAAACAAGAGGGGGTTAAAGACCATTCAAAAAATTAAATAAATTGCCGAAAGATTCTTTTCTTTTAAGCTATTTGAGAATTATCCAACTTGAGTTATGGGTACAAATGATTTTTATTTTTTCAGGAAGGAGGAATAAAAAAATGAGTTAAATCCTCTTATAATTTATTTTATCAACTCATTTGACATTAATTATAATTATATACGTAGACAAAATTCCAAATCATTTTTTCTCGAGCCGTACGAGGAGAAAACTTCCTATACGTTTCTAGGGGGGGTCTTGTTCATTTACTTAGATCTATCCCAATGAGCCGTCTATCGAATCGTTGCAATCGATGTTCGATCCCGAAGAGAAGGAAGAGATCTTCGGAACGTAGGTTTTTATGATCCGATAAAAAATCAAAGTTATTTAAACGTCCCTGCTATTCTATATTTCCTTGAAAAGGGCGCTCAGCCCACAGGAACTGTTCGGGATCTTTTAAAAAAGGCGGAGGTTTTTAAGTAACTTGGTCCTAATCAAACAAAATTGACTTAAGGAAATAACGAAATAGAAAGGGGTAGTAATTCTTCTATAAAATTTTTTCTTTCTATATATATATATTTTTTTTTTTACTTTTTGTATTCTACTCATATCTATTTTTCATTGCTTCTATAAAATCTGATGTTCTAGAACGACAAAACCCGAGTTGCTTGATCCTATAAATATAAAATTCTAGGAGCTCCTTCAATTGGTCTGTTTTAGTTGAAACTATACTAATAAGTAATAACCCAGGAATCCTCCCTTTTTTTATTCAAGTTACTTATTATTGATTGAATCTGATATTTTTTTTCTACTTGTTCTTTGTTTATTCCTCTAGCTAATATCTAAACTTTTTTCAGCTATGTAGTGCCAATCCAACACAAGCCCTTTTTTTAATAGTATTTAAAGAATTCCATTTTTTTTCCATTGTATTATTTTCTCAACATTTATATTGACAACAGTGTATCGAACAAATATAATTCATCGTGATAAGTAGATAAATTTATTTCTGTCCGAGAGATTTGATTTTTACCTTATTTTATTAAAATGATGGGATTCCTTGGATTCTCTTTAATATTTAATAGAAGTTGAGTTAAGATATAATAAGAATAGGGGTTTTGATTGAAAAGGCGATAACATAAGAACTAAGAGGTGGTCTAGAAATTTTGACATTTATATATCTTTTTTTTTTTTTGATTGTATTTACATAAACTTTTTATATTGGGGTTGCTAACTCAACGGTAGAGTACTCGGCTTTTAAGTGCGGCGAGGATCTTTTACACATTTGGATGAAGCGAGGATTCGTCCATACCATTGGTAAAGTTTGGAAGACCACGACTGATCCTGAAAGGGAATGAATGGAAAAAATAGCATGTCGGATCAACAAAGAGTTATGAGAATATTTCATTCTTCCCGAATTGGTACAAACCGTTGTGTTCTTTTTTGAAACGTAACAAAATGAATTCAATTTAAAGTTGGGTCGGATGAATAAATGGATATAGATAGAGCTATAATGGCTTTAATTTATTGATTATAGGGAAAGCAACGAGCTTCTGTTCTTAATTTGAATGATTACCCGATCTAATTAGACGTTAAAAATGTATTAGTACCTGATACGGGAAGGGATTATCCCATGAACGAATTCTTTCTATTTTAATGAATCCTAACTATTGACATTTTACATTATGGAATAGAAATGTGTGTGTAGAAGAAACAGTATATTGATAAAAAAATTCCAAAATCAAAAGAGCGATTAGGTTGAAAAAATAAAGGATTTCTAAGTCTTTTGTTATCCTATAACGAACATAAACTTATTCGTTTAAATGGAAAAGAGAGGGTAGAGAATCCGTTGATAAGTTTACCTGTATCCGAGGTATCTATTCATTTTCGTTTATTACTCGAATACCTCGTTTTGACTGTATCGCACTATGTTTCATTGATAACCCCCAAAATCCTCTACCTTTAGTTCAACTAGAATTTCAAATGGAGGAATTCCAAAGATATTTAAAGCTAAATATATCTCAACAACACTACTTCTTATATCCACTTATCTTTCAGGAGTATATTTATGCACTTGCGCATGATCATGGTTTAAATAGAAATAGATCCATTTTGTTGGAAAATGCAAGTTATAATAAATTCAGCTTACTAATTGTGAAACGTGCAATTGAGCGAATGTATCAGTATGAACAGAATCATTTGATTATTTTTGCTAATGATTTTAACCAAAATTCATTTTTAGGGCGCAACAAGAATTTTAATTTTCAAATGATATCAGAAGGATTTGCAGTCATTGTAGAAATTCCGTTTTATCTCCGATTATTATCTTCGCTAGAAAGGAAAGGAATATTTAAATCTCATAATTTACGATCAATTCATTCAATATTCCCCTTTTTAGAGGACAAATTTTCACATTTAATTTATGTGTTAGAGATACTAATACCCTACCCAGCCCATCTGGAAATATTGGTTCAAACTCTTCGCTATTGGGTAAAAGACGCTTCTTCTTTACATTTATTAAGATTCTTTCTCTACGAGTATCGTAGTTGGAATACTCCAAATAAAGCCAGTTCTTCTTTTTCAAAAGGAAATCAAAGGTTTTTATTCGTCCTATATAATTCTCATCTATGTGAATACGAATCCATCTTCGTCTTTCTTCGTAACCAATCTTCTCATTTATGCTCAACGTCTTCTGGAACCCTTCTTGAACGAATCTTTTTCTATGGAAAAATAGAACATCTTGGACTTGTAGAAGCTTTTGCTAAGGCCTGTCAGGACAATCTATGGTTGTTTAAGGACCCTTTCATGCATTATATTAGGTATCAAGGAAAATCAATTCTCGCTTCAAAAGGGACACCCCTTTTG